GTCTTAGGTCTAATTCCTATTACTTTGGCTGGATTATTCGTAACTGCCTATTTACAATACAGACGTGGTGATCAGTTGGATCTTTGATTAATTAACATCTCGTTTTTTATTGACCTCCTACTTCCTTTAATCCGCGGGAGGTCAAATTTAGGTTACTGCTCAATTATTTTAGTGTAATTTTGACCTCCCGCGATTAACAAGAACACAGAATCACGCCCTGTAGGATTTGAACCTACGACATCGGGTTTTGGAGACCCACGTTCTACCGAACTGAACTAAGAGCGCTTTATTATCACAATAAATATTTTGTAACCTCAATTTATCTTGCATATATATATATACTATAAAAAATAAAAATGAAATATTTATTTAATTATGTATGTACAATTTTATTAATTGATCTCAATTGATCCCTCGTTACTGCTCAGAAGATAAGTAATAGGTAGGGATGACAGGATTTGAACCCGTGACATTTTGTACCCAAAACAAACGCGCTACCAAACTGCGCTACATCCCTTTCAATTGGTCTACAGTGTCATTGTAGAGAATCCCTGTCTTGTTTTCCACATCTTTATTTCCTACATTGATATACACAAACTATCTTATCATTTCTTCCTTCTTCCTTTTGGTCTCATATATCATATAACAAACATATAATATGGTAAAAGACTTATATAAAGTATGAAATAAATATGAAATCTACCACAAAAAATTAATATTTTTTTGGAATTTAAGGCGGAAATGGACGTATTTTTTTCTTTTAATAAATATCTATTTTGTACATTTCAATTTGAATTTGGAACTCCGCGTACAAGTGGTAAGTCATTAACTACATATACACATCCGGTCATATATGTATTACCATTATGTATTACAAATTACAATAAAATTACAATAACGAATACAGAAAGAGGAGTTTTTAAAATGCGAGATCTAAAAACATATCTCTCCGTGGCACCGGTAGTAAGTACTCTATGGTTCGGTTCTTTAGCAGGTTTATTGATAGAGATCAATCGTTTTTTTCCGGATGCGTTGATATTCCCCTTTTTTTCATTCTAGCTATTGATATGGGAAGGGGGAAGAAGATTAGAGATACAATCAAATATCTGTAACTAATCCCTACCCCTCCCTTCTTTTTTTTCTTTGTTTTTTCTTTTTTTACTTATTCTTTCTAAAAAAAAAAAAAAAAAACAAAGAAAAAGCGGTTTCACCCTCAGTGAAACTATGAACTCGGGCTCAGGCTCAAATTAAATTAATAATAGAATGGAAATGCGGTGGTTGGGGCAACAATATCATACAAGATACTTAACTGAAAATGAAATACTGTACGGCAATTAAAAATTATAAATATAGTTAGAAATAATTATATTACTTATTATTTATTACTATATTGATATTGATTGCAACAAAATATTTCTTTCATAATTTGATTTCGAGTTACCTGCTTCTATTTTTGTGTCCTTTCTTCTTCCTTGCTTCGGGTCGGAAAATTAAAGAATTGAGTGAATCAAAAACCAAAGGAGGTTCATGGCTAAGGGTAAAGATGTCCGAGTAACGGTTATTTTGGAATGTACCAGTTGTGTTCGAAATCGTGTTAATAAGGAATCAATGGGCATTTCCAGATATATTACTCAAAAGAATCGACACAATACGCCTAGTCGATTGGAATTGAGAAAATTCTGTCCCTGTTGTTACAAACATACGATTCATGGGGAGATAAAGAAATAGATCGAACCGATCGCTCGTGTGTCAGTCTTCCAAGGAAGATGAAAAATTACATATTATATATAACAATATATATATATAATTTATTTTTGAATTTATTTAAATAGAAATAAATATAAACAAATAAATAGAAACAAACCAAATCCTATTTCGATCGGATCAAAGATGATGTAGAATTAAGAAATAGGATTGGGATTTTCAGGATAAGGAATAAACAAACCATGGATAAATCCAAGCGAATCTTTCTTAAATCTAAGCGATCTTTTCGTAGGCGTTTGCCTCCGATCCAATCGGGGGATCGAATTGATTATAGAAACATGAGTTTAATTAGTCGATTTATTAGCGAACAAGGAAAAATATTATCTAGACGGGTGAATAGATTGACCTTAAAACAACAACGATTAATTACTATTGCTATAAAACAAGCTCGTATTTTATCTCCGTTACCTTTTCTTAATAATGAGAAACAATTTGAAAGAAGCGAGTCAACCGCTAGAGCTGCTGGTCTTAGAACCAGAAAAAAAATAGGTTGACTCTTCAATTGAATTGAATCAAAATAAAATTCCAATCCAAACTCAAATGCGGATTGACGTTTTTTTTTTGTTCGAAAAATCGTAAAATCGAAATGTCCTGTCGTAAGAAAAAAAATGGGAGAAGAGGAATAAATATTTTTTATTTAACGTCTTTCTTCATTTTGATGACTTTATCATATTTTATCATACTAATTTCTACTCTACCTTCCCAGAGTTCATTCTCCAGGGAACTCCATTTAAACTATTCCAACGGATTCCTTCCAATCTCTTTATTTTATGATCTCATTGGAAATCATATAAAGACAACTCTTATTTAATATAGCTATTTGTGCAAGTATTTTACGATTAAGAAGTAACTGTCTCTTGTACAGATTGTGTATAAATTTACTATAACTAAAGTATACTTTATTCTCGCGAATTACTGCATTTATCCGAGTGATCCACAACCGACGAAAATCTCTCTTTTGTCTACCTCTATCCCGATGAGCCGAAACCAAAGCTCTTATTTTCTGTTGAGTAATAGTACGAGTAAGTCTTGAATGAGCCCCTCGAAAGGTTGATGCAAATAAACGAATTTTTGTTCTACGTCTTCGAGCTATATACCCTCGTTTAATTCTGGTCATTGAATAAATGAAACTTTGATGAATAACTAATCGATTTCCTTTCTTTCAGTTATTCCCTTCCCGTATCCTAGTCTATTAATAACAAAACTGATTCTTCCAATGTATAAAATTAAAATTCCAATGGCTTTTGCTACTATAACCTTCCCGACCACGATTTTTTTTTTTTTTTCTAGGTGAAATGCCTAGAAAAAAATTGTATTGATATTAGGTATCAAAAACACATAAAAGTAGTAAATATAAATGGATATAGTGGGTTCCATCGTTTCTATGGTTACTTCTTAAACGGTGAGGTCCTCTCTATACACCGGAGCCCTTCTTTCGTTTAATCAATGTTATTGTTAACTTGTACAGTTCACACTCTTTGGCTCTACCCATAATTATCCAGTACGAGGTCTTTCACAATGAGATCTACTTATACAGTAACGGTATTTAATTATGAAGATTAGCTGAGTAGCTGACCCTGTTAGTCCGTTCTTGCAAGAGTAAGGCATAATTTTTCTGCTTTTTAAAATAGTATTTCCCCTGCTTAATGGATATCATTTGCTATCAATGGAGAATTCTTTCTCATCTTAAATTTAAAACGGAGTTAATTGGATTTGCACCAACGGAAACCATACATTTGATACCACAATAGAAGGATAGATCTTTTTGATTTTTAGATATTGAATGGAGTTCTTCCATTCTAGTCTATTCACTGGTACTGATCGTTGATACTGGATCAATTGTTTTCTTTCTTTTGTCCTAGCCCATGATCTGAACGAGTCGCACATACACCCTAGTACATGTTCCTCGTCGCTGAGGACATCCCCCAAGAGCGGGGGATTTCGTGACATTTCTGATTGGCTGTCTTGTGTTTCTAATAAGTTGTTTAATAGTTGGCATATTGAATCATATACATAATGGGCTGGTTTAGATCGATCTTAACCGGATGATTATGAATTATTTTATTTCTATATTAATAGATTAATGAATAGAATATTAAATCCGGTAAGAAGATAAAATCTCAAATCACCAATTCGTCTGAAATTTTTGTTATTTTTTCTTTTTTATTCAGTCGCTACAAGATCAACAATTCCATGAGCTTGGGCTTCTGTTGCTGACATAAAAACATCTCTTTCCATATCTTCGGATACAACCCATAAGGGTTTGCCTGTCCTTTGTACATAAACCCTTGTGACGGTTTCGCGCAGCTTCAAAAGTTCTTCCGCTTCCAAGATAAATTCTCCCGTCTGTGCCTCATAAAAAGAACTAGCAGGTTGATGGATCATTACCCTGATGATATAACATAATAAATGTTTATTCTATCTCGCATGATGATAAGGTGAAGAGATAAAGAATAATAAAATATAGAATTGAACAACCGTACAGGCATCTTTTACGCATTGCATACGGCTCTATAATGGAATTCGTTTTTACCTTACTTAAATATCAAATAAATTAAATATAGGGTCTATCAGATTCGGGTTGGTAAATGATCCAATAACCACCCTTCTTTTTGTTTTTGGAGTAGTTCAAAAATACTATGATGGCTCCGTTGCTTTATATATTTATTTCGTCTGTTATTTAGCAATCCCAAAGTTTCTTTTTTTTTTTCAAATAAAAAAACAAGATTTTTTTTATTTTCATATTCTTTCATAACCTAAATATTGTTAAGAGCCTCCCGGCGTGAAAACAAAAAAGTTTGTGACGCTGAAATAGGCCTCCCGATAGATTAGATAAAATCGGAAATACCTTTTATCTCATACTACTCTTTCGATACATAATTTAAGGGTTAAAAAAATTTATCATATCGAATTCGAAGTGCCATGCTATTATTACTTAATATTCATATTTCATATAGCGCGAAGGCATAGTCTTCTTTTTTCTCTCAAATCAAATAAAAAACTCATTGGCGCCAAGCGTGAGGGAATGCTAGACGTTTGGTAATTTCTCCTCCGACCAGAATAAAAGATCCCATTGAAGCGGCTAATCCCATGCATATTGTCTGTATATCTGGTCGCACAAATTGCATAGTATCATAAATAGCTACTCCGGGTATTACCCATCCGCCAGGAGAATTTATAAACAAATATAGATCTTTGGTATCATCCTCTATACTGAGATATACCATAAGACCAATAAGTTGATTCGAGATCTCGCTATCAACCCCTTGGCCTAAAAAAAGTAATCTTTCTCGATAAAGTCGGTTGATTGGGATAAAGTTGTATCCCTTAGAAACCGTACATGCACCTTTTGATGCATACGGTTCAACAAAAATAACGAAAAAAAAAAAAGAATCAATGTGTAGATGTAGATTCTAGCGCTTTCTTTTATTTATTTTTTTTTTTTTCATACCAGGCTTTTAACTTATAAAAAGGGGCTTTTCTTTCATTTTTCAAAAAAGATGGGTTTTGGCCTGTTTTGTTTATCTATAAAAAAAATTACTAAATTTATCTAACTAACTTTTCATTGATGTATTGTTTCATCGAGATACAATCTCAATCGCGATGTAATTTTCTTGTTCCTGAATGGGCTTCTTCAATTTTTTTAGGTTTATGCTCTACTCCGAGTAAAGATCCGCCCGATTTGGATTTGCACATATATGACAAATGCCCCAATACCACGTCCTTTTGCTATGACTTCCTTTTTACAATTTATTTCATGTCTTACAACAGATATTCAATGCATTCATCATATTACTCGATTGATTAACAGTTTGAGATCACTTCTATTATAAATATATAAAGAAATAGAATATGATAGAAATAGTAATCATAAATAGATTTATTACCGGTTTTTTTCTAAACGGAGCCTGGATACTTCATTTTATTGGCCTAACCAAGATAACCATAAATTATTCTAATTGATAATATTAATCTGTATACCCTCCCGAAAAAATGGATCTAATTGAACTTCACGCTCCAAATTTTTGATAATTCAATCAATCTTTCTTGGGCGAAGGGGAGGATATCTCGATCGGGGAAGAGAATGGGGAAATACCATATGACCCAATATATCTGACAAGTCGCACTATATGTCAATCCACAATGCATCTTCCTCTCCAGGACTTCGAAAAGGTACTCTTGGAACACCAATAGGCATTAAATAAAAGAAAAATTAAGTACTATATCTCACTTTGATGTGAAAGCGTAACAATGGATTTAGTGTCCTACTAATATTGGCCTTTATCATATTTTATCCATAGATTGACTAAGTTCATAAAAAAAGATAAAGAAGACAAAATGAATAAAGGAAAATTATTACAAATAAGTCCTTTGAATGATGAACAAATATATATATACATTCACTCATATAAAATGGTATCAACTCCCCTACCATTGCGTATTGGTACTTATCGGGTGTAGAATAGATCTGCTTCTTTTTGTTCCTACGAACAAAATAGTTTCATTATTACTAAAAGTAATTGAAAAGAATCAAACAAATCAAACAAATATTAATTCTTTCCCCAAGATAATCCACTAAAAAGAGGGTCCACAGCATAGTTTTTTCCAATGCAATAAAGTTACATTGTGTCTATTTTTCATTGATAAAGGGGTATTTCCATGGGTTTGCCTTGGTATCGTGTTCATACCGTCGTATTGAATGATCCCGGTCGTTTGATTTCTGTCCATATAATGCATACAGCTCTGGTTGCTGGTTGGGCCGGTTCGATGGCTCTATACGAATTAGCAGTTTTTGATCCTTCTGATCCTGTTCTTGATCCAATGTGGAGACAGGGTATGTTCGTTATACCCTTCATGACTCGTTTAGGAATAACCAATTCATGGGGCGGTTGGAGTATCACAGGGGGTACTGTAACGAATCCGGGTATTTGGAGTTACGAAGGTGTGGCCGGGGCACATATTGTGTTTTCGGGCTTGTGCTTTTTGGCAGCTATCTGGCATTGGGTGTATTGGGATCTAGAAATATTTACTGATGAACGTACAGGAAAACCCTCTTTGGATTTGCCTAAGATCTTTGGAATTCATTTATTTCTATCAGGGGTGGCTTGCTTTGGTTTTGGTGCATTTCATGTAACAGGATTGTATGGTCCTGGAATATGGGTGTCCGATCCTTATGGACTAACTGGAAGGGTACAATCCGTAAATCCAGCGTGGGGTGTGGAGGGTTTTGATCCTTTTGTTCCGGGAGGAATAGCCTCTCATCATATTGCAGCAGGGACCTTGGGCATATTGGCGGGTCTATTCCATCTTAGTGTACGTCCACCTCAACGCCTATACAAAGGATTACGTATGGGAAATATTGAAACCGTCCTTTCCAGTAGTATTGCTGCTGTCTTTTTTGCCGCTTTTGTAGTTGCTGGAACTATGTGGTATGGTTCAGCAACTACCCCGATTGAATTATTTGGTCCCACTCGTTATCAATGGGATCAAGGATACTTCCAACAAGAAATATATCGAAGAATTGGTGCTGGGTTGGCTGAAAATCAAAGTTTATCTGAAGCTTGGTCTAAAATTCCCGAAAAACTAGCTTTTTATGATTACATCGGCAATAATCCGGCAAAGGGGGGGTTATTCAGAGCGGGCTCAATGGACAACGGGGATGGAATAGCGGTTGGGTGGTTAGGACATCCTATCTTTAGAGATAAAGAGGGGCGCGAACTTTTTGTACGTCGTATGCCTACTTTTTTTGAAACATTTCCGGTTGTTTTGGTAGACGGAGACGGAATTGTTAGAGCCGATGTTCCTTTTAGAAGGGCGGAATCTAAATATAGTGTCGAACAAGTAGGTGTAACTGTCGAGTTCTATGGCGGCGAACTCAACGGAGTCAGTTATAGCGATCCCGCTACTGTGAAAAAATATGCTAGACGTGCTCAATTGGGTGAGATTTTTGAATTAGATCGTGCTACTTTGAAATCCGATGGTGTTTTTCGTAGCAGTCCACGGGGTTGGTTTACTTTTGGACATGCTTCGTTTGCTTTGCTCTTCTTCTTCGGACACATTTGGCATGGTGCTAGAACCTTGTTTCGAGATGTTTTTGCTGGTATTGATCCAGATTTAGATGCTCAAGTGGAATTTGGAGCATTCCAAAAACTTGGAGATCCAACTACAAGAAGACAAGTAGTCTGATACAATATGCTTTGTTACTTGTTACTTTTCATTTTGATTTTCTTTTTGTGATTTTTAGATGGGGTACCAGATAAATCTTGATTTGAATCACTGCCTTTTCTTTGACTCTTGTTCTTTATTTATCCGGGAGACGATCCCAAATAAACAGGTATGGAAGCTATAATTGTAAATCACGATCGAATCTATGGAAGCATTGGTTTATACATTCCTTTTAGTCTCAACTCTAGGAATAATTTTTTTCGCTATCTTTTTTCGAGACCCGCCTAAAGTTCCAACTAAAAAGGTGAAATGATTTGTCATTATCTCAATTAAAGTACGGATCCTCCCAATATTGGGAGGATCCGTACTTCAACTAGTCCCCGTGTTCCTCGAATGGATCTCTTAGTTGTTGAGAGGGTTGCCCAAAAGCAGTATATAAGGCGTACCCAGTAAAACTTACAAGTAAACCAGATAAAAAGATGGCAACTAGGGTTGCTGTTTCCATGATTATATAGTTTTAAGACATTATAAAGTTTTAAGACCACAATGGATCTATGATAAGATCATTTATTTACAACGGAATGGTATACAAAGTCAACAGATCTTACTGAATATAAAATATTATGGCTACACAAACCGTTGAAGGTAGTTCTAGATCTGGCCGCCCAAAACGAACTAATGCGGGGAGTTTATTGAAACCATTGAATTCAGAATATGGTAAAGTAGCTCCTGGGTGGGGAACTACTCCTTTGATGGGTCTCGCAATGGCTCTATTCGCGATATTCCTATCTATTATTTTGGAGATTTATAATTCTTCCATTTTACTGGATGGAATTTCAATGAATTAGATTCACAAGAACCATTAACTGGCTTTTTCAATACAAAGTGAAGCGTTTAGGTTTCTGATTTTTATCCCATTCTATTTTGGTAGTTTGACCGTGGAATTTCTTTGTTTCTGTATTTCCGGAATATGAGTGTGTGACTTGGTATAAATGATCCTATGGATAGTACAGAGAATGGGTCTGTCATCTTGATAGAGATGGTTTTACTTCGTCGGATATTCATTCTAGTATCTGGAGCACGGAATATATGAAATAGATTACTATTAGAACTATGATTCATACTTAATAGTCAGACCTCGTGTCCGGACTTCAAAAAATTTTTTCAAAGAGTTAGAAGTTATAAATAGAAATATTTTTATTCTTTCAAACTTTCGTTTATGCTTATTTTGATCAAAGGACAAAACAAAGGTTTCTTTGGTTTGGATTTTTAGTCATTATATCTATTCATTGAATAAGTGATGATCCAATGGTTCTTACTCAGGGAATTTTGGGACTTAGACTTAGTTTGAAAGGGTTTTATTGAATCATCGTGGTTTTAGTATGAATCTGAGGTTTTAATCAATTCATAGGGTCTTAACAAGAGAATTCCTATCAATAATAAAGAAAACAGCAGTAAAGCCGCATTACACATAAATAACACCAAAGAAAATAGGTAAATAGAAGATTCAAGAGGCCTATAACGATCAATATATAGACGAATGAGCCGACTTGATTTTTTGGCATTATAACCACAAAGAAGAGCTTTCGGATTTTTATTCTTTAGTATCTTCAAAAAAAAATTGAATCATAAATCATAGAATTAATAAATTTCAAACTTTATATTACACACATCCGTTAGAACTAGTATTTGGGTGTTTCTGTTTGAGCCGTACGAGATGAAATTTTCATATACGGTTCTCCGGGGGGGTCCCCTTGATTTACCTATCTCAATAAAATCTATGATTGGTTCGAAGAACGTCTTGAGATTCAGGCAATTGCCGATGATATAACTAGTAAATATGTTCCTCCTCACGTCAACATATTTTATTGTCTAGGGGGAATTACGCTTACTTGTTTTTTAGTACAAGTAGCTACCGGGTTTGCTATGACTTTTTATTATCGTCCGACCGTTACGGAGGCCTTTGCTTCTGTTCAATATATAATGACTGAAGCTAATTTTGGTTGGTTAATCCGATCAGTTCATCGATGGTCGGCAAGTATGATGGTCCTAATGATGATCCTGCACGTAT